AGTATTAATAATAAAAGCATTAGGTGGATGCCTTGGCATTAATTTAAATTTTTAGGACGTAAAAAATGCGAAAAGCTGTATTAAATTATATTTTATTTTGAAATATAGATTTCCTAAAGAAAACTTTTTCTTTGTGAAAATTTTAAAAACAGTGAATTGAAATATCTAAGTAACTGTTAAAAAAATCAAACGAGATTCCGTTAGTAATGACGAATGAACATGGAAATTAGGTTTATAAAAATAAAAAAAATTATTTGAAAAATTTTGAAAAATTTACTTAAAAAGGTGAAAGTCCTGTAGAATAATTTTTATTTTTATTATAGTAAAAAGAGGTATGTGTAATCTTTTTTGAATATTGGGGAACCACCCTCAAAACCTATAAATAATTAATGATCGATAGTGAACAAGTACTGTAAAGGAAAGGTGAAAAAGAACTTTTGAGTTTGAAATAATTCTGAAACTTAATGTTAATAATCAATTGGAACTTTTATAAAAAGTAACAGTGTACCTTTTGCATAATGGGCCAGCAAGTTTATTTTTATAGCGAGCTTAATTTTTTAAAGTAGGCGTAGATAAATCAAGTTTTAAAAAGCTTTTTAGTTATAAAAATAAGACCCGAAACTGAGTGATCTAACCATGAACAGATTGAAAAATAGGTAAAACTATTTGGAGGATCGAACTCACATATGTGGCAAAATATGGAGATGATTTGTGGTTAGGAGTGAAAGGCTAATCAAACTCAGAGATAGCTGGTTTTCCGCGAAATCTATTGAAGTAGAGCATTTAAAATCTTTTTTTGGGGTAGAGCACTCATTGAGCTAGGGGGCGTAAAAACTTACTGAATTCTTGGAAACTCCGAATACAAAAAAAAGTAATTTAAATAGACAGACATTAGGCGCTAAGGTCTATTGTCAAGAGGGAAACAGCCCAGATTGATCGCTAAGGTCTCTAAATAATATTCTAAGTGAAAAAGGAAGTAAAAAAATGATTACAACCAGTAGGTAGGCTTGGAAGCAGCCATCCTTTAAAGAAAGCGTAATAGCTCATTGGTCTAGTTTTTTTGCGCCTAAAATGTATCGAGACTTAAGAAATTTACCGAAGTGGCAAGTTTTATTTTAAAATAAAACGGTAGCGGAACATTCTGTATGTTAATAAAGATATATTGTGAAATATGTTGAAGATATCAGAAAAGAAAATGCTGGCATTAGTAACAAAAAATAACGAATATAAATCGTTATCACCGTAAATCCAAGGGTTTCTATGTTAAAATGTATTGCATAGAGTGAAACGGCCCCTAAGAAAGATTTGACGAAAGCAAATTTTGATGGGATAATTTTTAAATTAAATTTTTTTAAAAAAGTGACAAAAATTTTATAAATTTTTCAGGAAATAGCTTTTTTAATTAAAAACCGTACCCTAAACCGACACAGGTGGATAGGTCGAGTAGACTAAGGTGAATGAGAGAACTATATTGAAGGAACTCGGCAAAATGACTTTGTAACTTCGGGATAAAAAGTACCTATTTATTAAAATAAATAGGTGTCACAAAATAGGGGGTTGCGACTGTTTAATAAAAACTTAGGACTCTGCTAAATGGTAACATGATGTATAGGGTCTGACACCTGCCCGGTGCTGGAAGATTAAAAGGAAATGTTTGCGCATTAAATGGAAGTCCCAGTAAACGGCGGCCGTAACTCTGACGGTCCTAAGGTAGCGAAATTCCTTGTCGGGTAAGTTCCGACCTGCATGAATGGTGTAACGACATCCCCGCTGTCTCCAATATAGACTCAGTGAATTTGAATTATCCGTGAAGATGCGGATTCTCTATAGTTAGACGGAAAGACCCCGTGAACCTTTACTACATCTTTATATTGTTATTTTATCTAATATGTGTAGTATAAGTGGTAATTGTTTAGATCTTTACGCTAGTAAATTATTTAGATATTCTTGAAATACCACTCTTATTAAAATAAATAACTAATATTTAAAAAATAGACAGTGTATGGTTGGTAGTTTGACTGGGGCGGTCACCTCCTAAAGAGTAACGGAGGTGTACAAAGGTAAGCTCAAATTGGATAATAGTATCAATTGTAGAGCATAATGGTAAAAGCTTGCTTGACTGTAAGATAGACATATCAAACAGGGACGAAAGTCGGTCATAGTGATCCGATAGTTCTTTGTGGAAAGATTATCGCTCAACGGATAAAAGGTACTCCGGGGATAACAGGCTGATGACTCCTAAGAGCTCCTATCGACGGAGTCGTTTGGCACCTCGATGTCGACTCATCACATCCTGGAGCTGAAGAAGGTTCCAAGGGTTCGGCTGTTCGCCGATTAAAGTGGTACGTGAGTTGGGTTTAGAACGTCGTGAGACAGTTTGGTTCCTATCTTCTATAGATATTTTGAAAAATGCAAGAATCTAACTCTAGTACGAGAGGACCGAGAAGGGTAAATCTCTGGTGTATCGGTTGTTGGAAGGCATAGCCGAGTAGCTAAATTTATTTTGGATAATTACTGAAAGCATCTAAGTAAGAAACCATTCTTAAAAATTTTTCATATAAAAACCGTAAAAGACGATTACATTGATAGGTTTTAAGTGTAAGTATTGTAAAATATTTAGCTTAAAAATACTAAAAGTTTTAAAAATTTAAATATAATATTTCTTTGTAGCTCAACGGTAGAGCAAATGGCTGTTAACCATTAGGTTGTAGGTTCAAATCCTATCAAAGAAGTTTTATATTTTAGGTCGAATAGCCAAGTCAGGTTTAAGGCAGTAGTTTGCTAAACTATCAGTTAAGATATTAACTCGTGGGTTCAAATCCCACTTCGACTTATTTTATTAAATATTGATAAGATGATGTAGTTTAATGGTAGAGCGTGGGAATCATAATCCTAATGTTGTAGGTTCAAATCCTACCATCATTATTATAAAACTATAGTTATAATATTATTATAAAACGGAAGGTAGCATAGTCTGGCTAATGCATCTGTTTTGGGAACAGAAGATCAAAGGTTCAAATCCTTTTCTTCCGAAAATCGGTAATAAGATGAGATAGAGTAATAGGTTAACTTATCAGGCTCATAATCTGAAGATGTAGGTTCAAGTCCTGCTCTCATCATTTTAATTATAATAAAATCTATGATTCAAATACAAACTAAATTAAAAATAAATGATAATAGCGGTATAAAAATAGGTCAATGTATAAAAATTTATAAAAAAAAAACAGGGGAAATTGGTGATATAATTTTAATTTCAGCAAAAAAATTACGTTTAAATCAAAAAAAAAAAATAAAAATAGTTAAGGGTGATTTATTTAAAGCTTTAATTATACATACAACATATCAAAAACAAAGTACAATAGGCAATATGGTTAAATTTGATAAAAATTGTATAATTATATTAAATAATCAGAATAAACCTTTAGGAACACGTATATTTGGTCCAATTACTTCAGAATTTCGAAAACAAAAAAATTTTAAAATATTATCATTAGCTTCAAATATTTTATAAAAATCTATGGAAAAAAATTTACAAAATCATTATCAAAATATTACTATATACGATCTTTTAACAAAATTAAATTTTAAAAATATCTTTGAGATTCCAAAAATAACTAAAATTTGTTTAAATATTGGTTTTAAAAATGCAAATATTGAAAAAAAAAAATTAATTAATATAATTTTACTTTTAAAATTAATAACAAATCAAAAACCAATTATAACAAAATCAAAAAAAAATAATATTTTTTTAAAAATAAAAAAAAATTCAATTATAGGATGTAAAATAACTTTAAGAAAAAAAAATATTTTTTATTTTTTAGAAAAAATATTATTTTTTATTTTACCAAATTTAACAAATATAAATTTTAATCTACAAAATAAAAATATTTTAAATTTTCAAATTCAAAATATTTTATCTTTTTTTGAATTAAAAACAGAATTTTTTAAATTTAAAAATATACCATCAATAGATGTATCAATTCATACAAATGCAAAAAATAATAATGAATTATTTTTATTATTAAATTCAATTTTTATAATAAAAAAATAATTTATTAGCAAAAATAGCTCAATGGTAGAGTATAACCTTGCCAAGGTTAATGTTGAGGGTTCGAGTCCCTTTTTTTGCTTATATGTATATATTAATAATAATAATAAATGGACCCAGAGGCAGTTTTTGGTATTTCCATATAAATTAAATGACTGGGGATAATAATAGAATTGACATTTATTTGTGATTATAGATTAATTGGTAAATCCTTTATCTTCCAAGTAAATATTGTGGGTTCGAGTCCCACTAATCACATAATTAATATAAAGGAGAAATGGCTGAGTGGTTAAAAGCGGCAGACTGTAAATTTGTTGAAGTAATTTCTACGTAGGTTCAAATCCTACTTTCTCCAATTTAATTGAATTAGTTAATTTTTTTAATGTAAAAATTAATAAAATTTTAAATATTTTTTAAAAATTTTATTAATTTGTTAACACTCTTTTCAAATAAATAAGAATTAACTGAATAAATATTGGGGGTATCTTTATCCATTTGGATTAAATTTTCTAATATTTGAATTAAATTATTAATATCAATTGGAGGTAAATTTATATTTTTTAATATTTGATGTACTATGTTTTTATTTTTTGTTGCTGATGTAGGGTCCATATCTTTTAATATTTGGTGTATAGTTTCCCAACCTTTAACAGTACAATTATTTGAAATTTCTACGGATATTTTATATAACTCATCTATATTATAATTTAATGATTCATTTGAATAAAAAAAAAATAATAATAATAATAAACTTAATAAAATTAATGAACTAATTATTAAAATTTTTTTTGTGATATTTTGTTCTTCACAATTTGTGATATTTTGTTCTTCACAATTTGTGATATTTTGTTCTTCACAATTTGTGATATTTTGTTCTTCACAGTTTATAAATATTGTAAGAAAAATTAAAATTATTATTTTATACATTTTTTTCATATCTATCTAAAAAGATATACTTTTTTTAAAAAAATAAAAATTTTCTATTCTTTAAGACAATATAAGACAAAAATTAATATAAGAATGTTATATTATTAAATTTAAAAATATTTGTTATTTTAAAAATTAATATTAAATACTTAATATAAAAGATAAATAGAGTTTGATCCTGGCTCAGAATAAATGCTATCGGTATGCTTAACACATGCAAGTTGAATGTTTTTAAAACATAGCGGACGGGTGAGTAACACGTGAATTATCTACCTTTTAATTCAGAATAATTATTTTTATAAAAATACTGAATAAATTAATTAAAGTTTTTATAACGTTAAAAGATGAGTTTGCGCAAGATTATGGTAGTTGGTAGTTTAATAGACTACCAAGCCTATTATCTTTAGCTGGTTTGAAAGAATGATCAGCCACATTGGGACTGAGACACGGCCCAAACTTTTTTAAAGGCAGCAGTGGGGAATTTTGGACAATGAGCGAAAGCTTGATCCAGCAATACCGAGTGAGTGATGACGGCTAATTAGGTTGTAAAGCTCTTTCATTAAGGAGGAAAATGACAGTACTTAAAAAAGAAGTTCCGGCTAATACCCGTGCCAGCAGCCGCGGTAATACGGGAGGAGCGAGCATTATTCGGAATGATTAGGCGTAAAGGGTTTGTAGGTGGTTTTTTAAGTTGAAAGAAACAAATTAAAGCTCAACTTTATACATTTTTTCAAAACTAATAAACTGGAGTATAAATAGAGGATAATGGAATTTCTATTGGAGTGATAAAATACGTTGATAATAGAAGGAAGATCTATGGCGAAGGCAATTATCTGGGTATATACTGACACTGAGAAACGAAAGCTTGGGTAGCGAACGGGATTAGAGACCCCGGTAGTCCATGCTGTAAACGATGAGTGCTAATATTTAGAATTTTTAGATATAACAGCTAACGCGTTAAGCACTCCGCCTGAAAAGTATAATCGCAAGATTGAAATTCAAAGGAATTGACGGGAGTCTACACAAGCGGTGGAGCATGTGGTTTAATTCGATAATACGCGCAGAACCTTACCAACTCTTGCTAATTTTTATATAAAATTTTCTATAAAAAACAGGCGTTGCATGGCTGTCGTCAGCTCGTGTTGTGAAATGTTTGGTTAAATCCTTTAACGAGCGCAACCCCTATCGTTAGTTGCTAATTTATTAAAAATTAATAAAAGTACTCTAACGAAAAAATTAATGATAGGTTAATGGAAGGTGGGGATGACGTCAAGTCTTCATGGCCCTTATGAGTTGGGCTACACACGTGCTACAATGGTAATCACAATGAGAGGCAATAATAATAAAAGTTGGAGCAAATCTTTAAAAATTATCTTAGTTCGGATTAAGGGCTGAAACTCGCCCTTATGAAGTTGGAATCGCTAGTAATCGCAGAACAGCATGCTGCGGTGAATATGTTACTGGACTTTGTACACACCGCCCGTCACATCAGGGAAGTTGATTATTTTTAAAATGATATTTAATTATTTTGTAAAATTAAATAATTATTTAATTAAAATAATTTATAGTTTATACTAAATAAATTAAAATTCCTAAAAAGTAATTAGTAACTTTGATGAAGTCGTAACAAGGTAGTCGTAGGGGAACCTGTGTCTGGAAGAGATCTTTAAACATTCTTAAATTAATTTGAGGAAAATAGTTTAATTGGTAAAATCATAGTCTCCAAAATTGTTGTTATGGGTTCAAGTCCCATTTTTCCTGTTTATAATTTTTTATAAAATATTATAAATCAAAAAAATTTTATAAAATCTGAAATTCATTAAATTCAAGTTATAAAAATAAAATTTTATTTAAAATACTTTTTAACAAAAGGGAATTTAAATTTAGATTTATAATATTTTATAAAAATTGCAAATATTTTTATTTTATTATTACTTTTTTAAAAAAATTAAATTTAATTGCTGTAGCTATATGATACGATGTATTGATAAATACTCATTATAATTATTAATTTTAAAATTTATAAAGTAATATAAATAAAAATATTTCTTTAATTTAATAAATATAAATATTTATTATTTATATTAAATTATTTTTTGAATTTTTATTCAAAAATTAATTATTTTTGTATATATTCAAAAATTAATTATTTTTGTATATATTAAAAAATAAATAAAATAATAAAATCTAAAACAATATTATGACAATCAAAAATATAATCATATTATTTATTATATCGGGTTTTTACTATATCCTGATTTTTTTAAAAATAAAAAGTAATGTAACTTTAATTACCTACCAACACGGTTTAAATATGAATAAACCAAAAATCAATTTAATTTCAATTATTGTTTTTTTTAGCTTTATGTTATTATCAATTTTACTTCAAAACCCCACCTGTTGCTGTTCTGACAGAGAGTTTTTTGGTATCCCCGATCGGGGCGTTAATTTCCTAAATCCTTCAGAAGAAACTGAAATGCTTGATAGGCTTCGAACTTTATTAGATTCTATATCTGATACCAGTTCTGTTGATATGGATATTAATTCGTTTGAAGAAATTATAGAAATACAAAATTACCCTTACCCTGAATCTGTTAAACAATTATTGGAGAATATTTCATCTCAAGATCTTGTAGAAAGTAACGGGTTGGGATTTGATGGCTTCTCGCGGATTGGGGAGGTACTCGATACGGGGCGGAATGTAACTTTTGCTCCAAATAGGGTGCATAAAAATTTTTTAGAGACATTTGAGAATATATCAAATGAAAATTTAAAAGAATCTGTTGAATTTTTACATACAGCTGTTGATTATAATTTTGATTATTTAAATCTTAACTTAGAAAAAACAGAATTTTTTGAAAATCATTTGAAATTTATTAATTATACGCTAGAGCGCTTAATCGGCGGGTTACCCGATTTAGAAAATAATTCAAATCTAGAAACAACTTTAGCAGGTAAACATTTGTGGATAGACGTACTTAAAAGTATAAATAATTTAAGATTAATCGACGGCAATGTTCAACCCAATTCAATTATAATTAATGAATTAGACTTTTTAAATGAAACAAATTTAACAACACATCAGCAAAATTTAATTGAATACAGAAATCGTATTATTAATTCAACAACAGAATTTAATGATAATTTAAGAAATTTAAATCGGAGAGCTGTATTAAATATAAATTTAGCTAATTTTCAATTAGATACGCGTCTAAGATCATATGGTGATACATCGAGTAGCCATGGGAGTACTTGGAATGATCGCTATCTGGGTAGTGATGGGGATGATTTATTATAAATATATAATTAATATTAATTATATATTTATTTATAAATATATAATTATTTTATAATTATTAAAAATAATAACAATAACTTTTATTTATATTTTTTAAATATTTTAGAAAATTACCATTCTAAAGCATCACTACACCAAATATAAACAAAACCTATAACTAATTCAACTAAAAATTCAATCATAGTCCAAAAACCCCATGAAAAATTTGAACTTAAAGTTAAAACCCAAGGAAAAACATAAACAGCTTCTAAATCAAAAATAATAAAAAGAATAGCTACTAGATAAAATTTTACATCAAAAACTTTTCTAGCATCATCATAAGGATTAAATCCACATTCATAAGCTGTTAACTTTTCTAAATCATCCTTTTGTTTAATTAAACCAAAAGATAAAATGAAAATTAAAATTGATAAAAATAAACTTAATATTAAAAATATAAAAATATTTGAATAATTTAATAACATATTAATAAATAAAATTAAAAATATTATAAAATAAACGGAAAAAACGGGACTTGAACCCGCGACCTATAGCGTGACAAGCTACCACTCTAACCAACTGAGCTACTTTTCCATTATTTTAAAACATTATATTATTTTTTTAGTATTTTTTTTAATGTAAATTTAATGCATCATTTATATACATACATGTTAAAATTGTAAAAACATATGCCTGAATTAAAGCTACAGCTATTTCTAATCCAACTAATAATACAATAATAATTAAAGGAATAAAATGCGCTATAAAAATAAAACTATTAACATTTAACATAGTCCAAGCAAAACCAGCAATTACTTTTAATAAGGTATGTCCAGCCATCATATTAGCAAATAATCGTACTGGTAAACTAATTACACGAAAAATATATGAAACTAATTCAATTGGTACTAAAATAGGAACTAATGCAATACTTGCACCACTTGGTAATAATAAATTTAAAAAATTTAATTTATGTTTTTTAATTCCAATAATATTAAAACCTAAATAAATAGTTAATGCTAATGTAAAAGTAATAATTAAATGACTAGTTACTGTAAAACTATAAGGAACCATTCCAATTAAATTACATAATAAAATAAAGAAAAAAACAACGAAAATTAACGAAACAAAATGTTTACCAGCTTTACCTATACTTGAATAAGTTAATTCAATAGTAATATTAAAAATCATTTCAAAAATTTGTTGAAAACGTGTTGGAATAAATTTAGTTTTTATACAAGTAAAAATATATAAATAAACTAAACCTATTATTAAAATTAAAGAAGCATTAGTAAATACAAAAGGTATTTGAAAAATAGGTAAAATTTCAAATTGTTCTAAAGGACTAAACATAAAAATTTATTTATTTTATAAAATTAATTACCACCCCACCAGTAAACAGCTACAAATAAAAATAACCAAACAACATCAACAAAATGCCAATACCAAGCTGCAGCTTCAAAACCGAAATGGTGTTGTTTTGTAAAATGATGATTAATTAATCTAATTGTACTTACTATAATAAAAATAGTACCAACAATAACATGTATACCATGAAACCCTGTTAATAAAAAAAAAGTTGTACCATAAATACTATCTGAAATAGAAAAAGTACTTTCAATATATTCATATGCTTGGATTAAAGTAAAAAAAAATGCTAATGAAATTGTAATAATTAAACTTAAAATTGCATTTTTTCTATCACCAAAAACAATTGAATGATGTGCCCAAGTAATAGTTGCACCAGATGATAATAAAATTATAGTGTTTAATAATGGAATACCCCATGCATTTACAGTTTCAATACCTAATGGTGGCCATAAAGATCCAATTTCAGGTGTTGGTGCTAATGCAGAATGAAAAAATGCCCAAAAAAAGCTAACAAAAAATAATAATTCACTAAATATAAATAAAAGCATACCATTTCTTAAACCTAATTGTACTTGTTTTGTATGTTGACCTTCATATACAGCTTCTCTAACAATATCACGAAACCAAGTATACATTGTTAAAATAACTATTAAAAAACCGGTTAATGTTAAAAAATTACTACCAATATAACCATGAAAATACATTGCACCACCAAATGTTAAAAAAAAAAGTCCAAATGAAATAATAAAAGGCCATGGACTTGGATCTACTAGATGATATGGGTGATTTTGTGTATTTTGTGTATTTTGTGTAATTTCTTTTAAAATTTTTAAATCATTTTGAAATTTGTCGATATTAGAATCATTAGTTGTTGTTTCAATTTGTAAAGTTTTTTTATTAATATAATAATAATTTTTCATAAAAATTAAAGAATTTGTAATAATTAATTATTTAATGATAAATAATGTATTTATAATTTTAAAATGATTAATCAAAAATAAGATTAAATTTTAATTTTTTAATATTTTTATAATATTGTTTTTTTGTATTAATTGTTTTACTTTTGTTTTTTGAAGTTTGAATAATTTCATTTGTTAAATTTTTTAAACTTGAATTTAAAAGTAACCAAGATACTGATTTTTTAATTTGTTTATCTTCATTTAAATGCATTAAAAAATATCGATCTTTTTTTTTATTTTTTTTATTTCTTTTTTTATTAGGAATACTTATTGCTTTTAACTTTGGTAATAAATTATCAATTGATTTAAATAAAATAAAATTAGGTTTTTGTTTTGTAGTTTTTTTTAAATTAATTAAAATATTTTTAAATATGTTTTCAGAACAATTTTTTTTTCCTTTTTTTAATAACATATTTATAAATAATTTTTTTATTTTATACTCTTCGTATTTTAGTTCCATATTTTGATCTTGATGTTTTTCTAGAATAAATTCCTAATAAATCATATTTACCACGAATTACATGATATTTTACACCCGGTAAATCTTTAACTCTCCCACCTCTAACTAAAACAATTGAATGTTCTTGTAACGTATGTCCAATACCTGGTATATAAGTAATTATTGTATATCTACTAGATAAATGGACTTTTGCTACTTTTCTCATTGCTGAATTTGGTTTTTTAGGTGTTGTATTATAAACTCTTAAACAAATACCTTTACGTTGAGGACATTGTTTTAAAGCTGGACTTTTATTTCTTTTTTTTTTTTCTAAACGTTTTTGTTTTTTTAAAAATAATTGATTAATTGTTGACATATTATTTTATATTAATTGAATAATAACGGACTCGAACCGCTAACATTTTCGGTGTAAACGAAATACTCTACCAATTGAGCTAATTATTCATATGGGCCTAAGTAGATTTGAACTACTGACTTTACACTTATCAGGCGTATACTCTAACCAACTGAGTTATAGGCCCCTTTGAAGTAAAAGGATTCGAACCTTTGATTTTCCGTACCAAAAACGGAGGCCTTACCACTTGGCTATACTTCAACGTAAATAAAATATATGCTTAGAAAGATTTGAACTTTCATTTTATAGATCCGCAATCTAACGCTTTATCCAATTAAGCTATAAGCATAATTTTAATATTTTTTTATAATTTTAATATTTATTAATGTATTTTCTGATAAAATTTTTTTAACTAAAATTAAAAAATTTAATAATTGAAAAATATTAATAAATTTAATATCAATTTTAGGAGTATAATTTTTGTAAATAAAATGTTCACGTGATTTTTTATTTACATGTGGTGATTTTAATATAGTAAAAATTTTTTTATTTTGTTTTGTTTGAAATATTCCATTAATTTGAATATTTGTTAATTTATTAAATTTTTGTAATTTTAATAAATTTTGTTTAAGTTGATTAATTTTTTGAAAAGATTTAAAAGTTAGTCTTAAAAGATACATATTTTTAATAATAAAAATTGTCTGGAGGTGGATTTGAACCACCGACACAAAGATTTTCAGTCTTTTACTCTAACCAACTGAGCTATCCAGACAAAATATTATATTAATAAATATAAATAAATTTTATTTAAATTTACTAATATAATATTTGGAAATATAAATAAAAACAAAATAAATTGAGTATTAATTAATAATACTATACTTTGTATTTTATTAATTTGTGAAATATACATTTTTCTTAATATTTTTTCAAAATAAATAATTTTAACTATTTTCAAATAATAAAAAGAACTTAAAACACTTATAATAATACTAAAAAAAACTAAACTGAAATAATTATTTTTGATAGCAGAAAAAAATATAAATAATTTTGAAAAAAAACCAGCTAATGGTGGTATACCCGCTAATGAGAAAATATTTAATATAATAATAATGGCTATTAACTTATTAATAGTATAAATATTTGATAAATCTGTTAAATATTTAATAGGTTTATGATTAATATTTAAAGATAAATATGAAGTCCATAAATTAATACTAGTTATAATATAAATAATAACATATAATAAAATAAATGGAATATTATTCAACATATTTGAAGTAAATCCTATTAAAATAAAACCTACATGACTTATTGAACTATAAGCTAATAATCGTTTTATTTTTTTTTGTTGTAATGCAGATAAAGCACCAATTAACATTGATAAAAAAGAAATAATATAAAAAAATATTTCAAAAAAATAAGATATATTACAAAAAATATCAAAAAATAAACGAATTAAAATACCAATAAATGCAATTTTCGGTACAATAGCAAAAAAACTTGAAATATTGTTTGGAGCACCTTCATATACATCGGGCAACCAAAAATGAAAAGGAGAAGCACCTATTTTAAATAATAAACCTACAAAAATAAAAATTAATCCATAAGATAAACTAATTAATAAATTAATATTATTTAAAAAATTAATATTTGATAATATTAAAAAAATATTATTAAAATTTAATGAACCTGTAATAGCATAAATAATTGAAGAACCAAATAAAACAAATCCTGATGCTATTGATCCTAAAATAAAATATTTTAAACCTGCTTCAATTGATAATATTGATTTTTTTTGAGTTGCAGTTAAAATATAAAAACTTAAACTTTGTAATTCAATAGCTAAATATAAGGTAATAAAATGATTTGATGATATTAATAACATTAAACCTAATAATGATATTAACATTAATATATTAATTTCATATAAATTTATTTTTTGTTGTATTAAATATTTTTGTTGTATTAAAAAACAAACAATTGTTGATAATATTAAAATTATTTTAATAAATTGTGTAAAATTATTTATAATTAATACACCATTTAATATATTATTTGAAATATTTGTTATATTTAATGTTAGTATTAAAAGAATTAATAATAAATATATTATTATAGTAGTAATATTTTTAATAATCAAAATTTTTTGAGTATTTTGATTTTTTTTATAAAAAACTCCAAATAATAATAAAATTAATAAAATAGTTGTTAAAAAGAATTCTGGAATAATAATCTCAAAATTATTATTAAAAATTTCCTGAAAAATCATAATATGAAAAAGAAATAAATATTTTAAAAATATTTACTTACTATATATGCTATATATTTATAAAAAAATTAATTTATAAATATTATATTTTAATTAAAAAAACAAAAAAAAAAAATGTCTTTAAAAAAAATTAAAAATTTTTCTATAAATTTTGGTCCACAACATCCAGCAGCTCATGGAGTTTTACGTTTAATTTTAGAATTAAACGGTGAAGTAGTTCAAAAAGCAGATTCACATATAGGGTTATTACACAGGGGTACTGAAAAATTAATTGAATATAAAAATTATTTACAAGCATTACCTTATTTTGATAGATTAGATTATGTTTCAATGATGTGTCAAGAACATGCTTATGTTTTAGCAGTTGAAAAATTACTAAATTGTGATATTCCTTTACGAGCACAGTATATACGAGTTCTTTTTTCTGAAATAACTCGTATATTAAATCATTTATTAGCTGTATGTTGTCATGCTTTAGATGTAGGAGCTATGACACCATATTTTTGGGGATTTGAAGAACGTGAAAAATTAATGGAATTTTATGAACGTGTTTCAGGTGCACGTATGCATGCAGCTTATTTTAGACCTGGTGGTGTAAATCAAGATTTACCTAAAGGTTTATTAAATGATATTTATATTTTTTGTGATCAATTTAATACCCGATTAGATGAAATCGAAGAAATGTTAACTAATAATAGAATTTGGAAACAAAGATTAGTAGATATTGGTATAGTTTCAGCTAAAGATGCATTAAATTTAGGTTTTAGCGGAGTAATGTTACGTGGATCTGGTATTTCATGGGATTTACGTAAAACACAACCATATGAAGTTTATAATCAATTAGAATTTGATATACCCGTTGGAACAAATGGGGATTGTTATGATCGTTATTTAATTAGAATTGAGGAAATGCGACAATCTATTAGAATTATTTTACAAGTTCTTAATAAAATTCCTACTGGACCAATTAAATTAGATGATAAAAAAATTGTTAATCCCAATAGAACTGAAATTAAAAATTCTATGGAATCTTTAATACATCATTTTAAATATTATTCAGAAAATATTTGTGTAAATAGTGGTGAAACTTATACCGTAATTGAAGCACCAAAAGGTGAATATGGTGTTTATTTAGTATCAGATGGTACAAATAAACCATATCGTTGTAAAATTAAATCACCTGGATTTTTTCATTTACAAGCATTAGATTTTATAGCTAAAAATCATATGATTGCTGATGTTGTTACAATTATAGGTACTTTAGATGTTGTTTTTGGTGAAATTGATCGTTAAAAATTCTTCAAAAATAAAAAAAAAATAAATATGTTAAAACAAAAAAAAAATATTTATAAAAAATATAAATTAAATCAATTACAAAAAATTCAACAAACTTATAAATATATATATATATTTCGTTATAATGATTTAGATATTAATGAAATTATATTTTTAAAAAAAACAATTAAAAAATTAAATTATCAATCTTTAATATTAAAACAAAATTTAATTACTCATATTTTTTCTAAATTAAAGGGACAAGGTTCTATTTTAATAATTTATGGAAATAGTAATTTAAATTTAATTAAAAATTTAACTAATTTAAAAAAACTTGAATTAATTTATTTAAGTCTTGATAATAATTTTTATTCTAATTTAAAAATAAAGCAAATATTATCACAAAATTACCAGCCTTTAAATAATTTAATTGTTCAACCTTTTTTAAATTTTATCTATTATTTAAGAAAAATTTAAAAAGGCGATTATAACTTAAAGGTAGAGTGTTAGATTGTGGGTCTAAGTGTTATGGGTTCAAGTCCCATTTTTCGCCCATTTATTTTTTTATCAAAATTATTATGTTTAATAAATTCATTTTAATTTTTTTACTTATTTTACCATTAATTACGGTTATTATATTATCTTTTTCGAAAAATGAAAAATTTATTAAAAATTTTAGTATTTTTATGTCTTTTTTCATTTTTTTAATGTCATTACCTTTATGGATTTTATTTGATAAATCAACTTCTAATTTTCAATATTTATTTAAAATAGAATGGATTAGTCAATTTAATATTAATTTTTATTTAGGTCTTGACGGTATTTCATTATTTTTTATAATTTTAACAACATTTTTGATTCCAATTTGTATGCTAATTAGTTATGAAATAATTAATAAAAATATTAAAGAATATTTTATTTTATATTTTATTTTAGAATTTTGTTTAATTATTTCATTTAGTGTATTAGATATACTTATCTTTTATATTTTTTTTGAAAGTGTATTAATCCCAATGTTTTTAATTATTGGTATTTGGGGATCAAGGGAACGTAAAATTAAAGCTTCTTATTTATTTTTTATGTATACATTAGCAGGTTCATTATTTATGTTTATTGCCATTATTCATTTATTTTTAACTGTTGGTACTACTGATTATCAAATATTATATTATAGTAATTTTAATTTTTCATATGAAAAATTATATTTTTTAGCTTTTTTTTTATCTTTTGCTGTTAAAGTTCCAATGTTACCGTTTCATGTTTGGTTACCAGAAGCTCATGTTGAGGCTCCTACAGCGGGTTCTGTATTATTAGCTGGTATTTTATTAAAATTAGGATCATATGGTATGATTAGATTTTTAGTTCCTTTATTTCCTAAAGCTGCTTTATATTTTACACCATATATTTTAGTATTATGTTTAATATCAATTATTTATGCTTCATTAACAGCTATTCGACAAACCGATTTAAAACGTATTATTGCTTATGCATCCGTTGCTCATATGAATTTTATTATTTTAGGTATTTTTTCTTTAACTATTCAAGGTTTAGAAGGTAGTATTATTCAAATGATTAGTCATGGTTTAGTATCAAGTGGATTATTTTTTTCGATAGGGTGTTTATATGATAGATATCATACACGTTTTATAAACTATTATGGTGGTTTAGCACATACAATGCCTCTATTTTGTATTGCATTATTTATTTATGTATTAGCTAATATGTCTATTCCAGGTTCAAGTAGTTTTGTAGGAGAAATTCTTATTTTAACTGGAGTTTTTGAAGATAATACTACAACAGCTATTTTTGCAACAATTGGAATGTTTTTAGGGGGTATTTATTCTTTATTATTTTATAATCGAATATGTTATGGTAATATTCAAAATGTTTATTTAAAAATATATTATGATTTAACTTATCGTGAGTTTTTAATACATTTAATTTTAATTGCAAATATTTTCTTATTAGGTTTATATCCTAAAATTTTTGAAAGTTGTATGCATGAAAGTGTATCTAAAATTTTAATACATATCGATTTTTCTTATTTTTATTAAATAATATAATTATTATATTATTTAATAAAATGCTCTTTTAGTCTAATGGTCAGGACATTGCCTTTTCACGGCAAAGATACGAGTTCAATTCTCGTAAAGAGTATAATAAATATATATTTGATATATTTAAAAATAATTATAAATTTTTTATAATTATTAAAATATGATAATTTAATATCCAATATGGCTATTGAATTATCATATATATTGGAATCAAATATTAAAAAATATAAAGATGAAAAAAGTTTACAAGAAACAGGTATTGTTCTTTCAATGAGTGATGGTATTGCTAGATGTTATGGTTTAACTAAAATTCAAGCTGGTGAAATGGTTGAATTTAATAATGGTAATATTAAAGGTATGGCTTTAAATTTAGAACCTGATGTTGTTGGTGTTGTTGTTTTTAGTAATGATAGAGAAATTCAAGAAGGTAATTTTGTAAGAAGAACTGGATCTATTGTTAGTGTACCTGTAGGACCTGAAGTATTAGGTAGAGTAGTTGATGCTTTAGGACAACCAATTGACGGTAAAGGTCAAATTAATAGTAAATTAGAAAGTAGAGTTGAAGTAAAAGCTCCAGGTATTATGCCTAGAGAAAGTGTTAAAGAACCTGTACAAACAGGTTTAAAAGCTGTAGATAGTTTAATTCCTATTGGTCGCGGACAAAGAGAATTAATTATTGGTGATAGACAAACTGGTAAAACTTCTATTGCAATTGATACTATAATTAATCAAAGAGAACCACATTTAAAAAAAGATACAAATAATCAATTATATTGTATTTATGTGGGTGTTGGTCAAAAAAGATCGACTATTGCTGAGTTAACTAAAACTTTAGAAGAAAAAAATGCAATGTTTTTTTCTGTTATCGTAGCGGCAACTGCTTCAGATTCAGCTCCATTACAATATTTAGCACCTTATACTGGTTGTGCTTTAGGTGAGTATTTTAGAGATAATGGAAAACATGCTGTTATTTTTTATGATGATTTATCAAAACAAGCTGTAGCATATAGACAAATGTCATTATTATTAAGAAGACCTCCTGGTAGAGAAGCTTATCCAGGTGATGTATTCTATTTACATTCACGTTTATTAGAAAGAGCTGCTAAAATGAATAGAAAAATTGGTGGTGGTTCATTAACAGCTTTACCTATTATTGAAACACAAGCTGGTGATGTTTCTGCTTATATTCCAACTAATGTTATTTCAATTACTGATGGGCAAATTTTCTTAGAAACTGAATTATTTAATGAAGGTCAAAGACCTGCTATTAGTGTTGGTTTATCTGTAAGTCGTGTAGGTTCTTCTGCTCAAATTAAAGCAATGAAACAAATTGCTGGTACAATGAAATTAGAATTAGCTCAATTTAGAGAAGTACAAGCTTTTGCACAATTTGGTTCAGATTTAGATGCAACTACTCAGCAACAATTAAATAGAGGGGTTAGATTAACTGAAATGTTAAAACAAGGATTAAATATACCTTTATCTGTTGAAGATCAAATTGTAATTATTTATTTAGGTGTACGTGGTTTTTTAGATAAAATCGCTGTAGATAAAATTTCTATATTTGAAACTAACTGGTTAAATTTTATTAAAAATAATCATTCAGATATTTTAGAAGAAATTTTAATTAAAAAAGAAATATCTAAAGAATTAGATAAAAAATTAAATGTTTTAGCAATTGATTTTACTAATAATTTTATTACTAAATAATTTTATTATTCTTTTATAAGAATAATAATTTTATATAGTTTGAATCTAATATTTAATTTAAATTATAATAAAATCCGGAGATTCCTACAAAGATTTATACATAAATTATAATGTATTATAAAAAGTATAACATTTTTACTAAATTATTATTATATTTTAAATAATTTATTATTTAAGTAGAAATAATAATTATTTCTTATTTATTTTATTCTATTATGTTATTATTAACTTTAATTTTTTTACCTTTTTTAGGTTCAGTATCGGCTGGACTATTTGGTTTTTATATTGGACGTGAAGGTTCTGTATTTATAACCACATTAACAACTTTTTTAAGTTGTATTTTTTCTTTAATTATTATTTATAATTCAATTACAAATGAATATGAATATATGATTTATATTTCAAATTGGATTAGTAGTGGTCTTTTTAATTGTAATTGGTGCTTTTTATTTGATAGTTTAACAATGATTATGCTTGTAGTTGTAACTAGTATTTCAACATTAGTTCATTTATATTCATCACAATATATGGCACATGATCCGCATTTATCAAGATTTATGTCTTATTTATCATTATTTACCTTTTTTATGATTATATTAATTACTGGTGATAATTTTATGCAAATGTTTGTTGGATGGGAAGGTGTTGGTTTTTGTTCCTATTTATTAATTAATTTTTGGTTCACACGTTTACAAGCTAATAAAGCTGCTATTAAAGCAATGTTAGTTAATAGAATTAGTGATTTAATCTTATTATTAGGTGTATTAACTATTTTTTATAATATTAGAACTATTGAATATTTTAGTACTTTTGCAGCTATTTCTATTGTTAAAGATTTTAAATTTATATTTTTTAATTATATTTTAAGTATTATTGATGTAGCTTGTATTTTAATTTTTATAGGTGCAATGGGTAAATCTGCTCAAATTTTTTTACATTTATGGTTACCTGATGCAATGGAAGGTCCTACACCTGTATCTGCATTAATTCATGCTGCAACAATGGTAACAGCTGGTGTATATTTAACTGCACGCTGTTCACCTATGTTTGAATATTCAATGTTTTCTTTAAAAGTAATAACTGTAATTGGTGCATCTACAGCTTTTTTTGCAAGTACTGTGGGATTGGTTCAAAATGATTTTAAAAAAATAGTTGCATATTCTACTTGTAGTCAATTAGGTTATATGTTTTTTGCTTGTGGGTTATCAAATTATCCTCTTGCTATTTTTCATTTATCAAATCATGCGTATTTTAAGGCTTTATTATTCTTATGTTCAGGAGCGGTAATACATGCTATGGGTGATGAACAAGATATTCGTAAAATGGGTGGTTTAAGACGTATTTTACCATTTACTTATATAATGTTTTTAATAGGTTCATTATCTTTAATGGGTTTCCCCTTTTTAACTGGATTTTATTCAAAAGATTTAATACTAGAAGTAGCATTTGCTAGTTTTAGTGAAACAGGTCATTTTGCTTATTGGTTAGGTACAATTGGTGCATTTTTTACCGCTTTTTATTCAACTCGTTTATTATTTTTTGCTTTTTTAAGTGAAACAAATGCATATAAAAACATTATAAAAAATGCACACGATGTTCCATTAGAAATGGGAATTCCTTTAGGTTTATTAGCTTTTGGTAGTATTTTTATCGGTTATCTTTCAAAAGATATGTTTGTGGGATTAGGTTCCGATTTTTGGAATAATTCTATTTATATAAATCCATTAAATAATCAAATGATTGATGCTGAATTTTTACCAACATTTTTTAAATTATTACCCGTTATTTTAAGTTTTTGTGGATTATTTGGTGCTTTTTATTTATATTTTTTTAAATTTAAATTTTTATATAATTTAAAAATTTCTGAATATGGTCTTTATTTCTATAATTTTTTAAATAGAAAATGGTATTTTGATAAAATTTATTATGAATTTATAAATCAATATATTTTAAAAATTGGTTATGATGTAACTTATAAAATGATTGATAAAGGATTAATTGAAATGTGTGGACCTTATGGATTAACTACAATTTTTTCATTTTTAAGTCAACAAATAATTTTATTACAAACGGGTTATATCTATCACTATTCTTTATTAATGTTAATAAGTACAATATTTTTAATAAATATTATTTTTTTTTCTATTATTTATTATTTTAATGTTATTATTATTTTATTATTTTTATTTATATTTTTATTAATTAAATAAAAATAATAAAATATCTATCTTTTAAGATATAATTATAAAATTATATAATTTATATATATATTATGAATTTTGAAACAATTTTCTTTTATACTTTTTCAACAATAGCTTTAACTTCAGCTATTTTTGTAATATATTCTACAAATACAATATATTCTGCATTTTTTTTAATATTAGTTTTTATAAATTCAACGGGTTTATTATTAATTTCTGAAGTTGAATTTTTATCAATAATGTTAATTATTATATATGTGGGAGCAATTACTGTATTATTTTTATTTGTAATTATGATGCTAGATGTTAATGTGTTAATTGATAAAAATAAAATTAATAATAATTTTGGTTATTTACCAATTATTTTTTTAATTAGTTTTATTTTTTTTTTAGAAACATTTGTAATGTTTAGTAAAGTTTTCACATCATATTATCATTTAATAAATAATTCTTTTTTTAATCAAGAAGTGAATACTTTATTTTTTTTTAGAGATAGTATGAAAGGTACTTTTGAAATATTTGTTGATGTTAAACCTTTTTTAAAAAATTTTATAAATCAATTGGATACAATCACAAATATTGAAACAATAGGTCAAATTTTATACAGTTATTATGCTTTTTTTTTTTTAGCTGCTGGTATTATATTATTAATAGCCTTAATTGGTGCAGTAACTTTAACTAAAAAAGAAAAAAAAAAAATTTTTAAACAAAATATTTATAAACAACTTTCTAGAAATTCATTAAAAGCTATTTTTAATGTATATTCTAATAAAATTGTTTAAAAATAAAATAAAAACAATCTTAACTTAATTGGTAGAGTATTAGCCTTCTAAGCTTTAAAATCTTGGTTCGAGTCCAAGAGATTGTATTTTATTTTATAATTTAAAAAAGTAATTAATATTGTAAATACTGTATAATGAGGTAAATATATATTATCGTATTATTTGATAAACTTTAAAAATTGGGATAATTATATTAAAACACATTTTCTTACTATAAACTATTTAATTAATTATTATTAATATTTAATTTATAATTGATTTGAATTTCTTTATTTAAAATTATTCCAAGTATTATTAATAAAATTTAATAACTCTGTAGGTAGATTTAATTAATTGCCACGTATAAATTAATACTCGTATTCTAACAATTACGGGAAATAGACTTATTGGATTATCTTAATAATATTATTAATTTTTAAAATATAATTTATAATAAAAATTAATGTATTAAAAAAAAATAAATATTATTATTTTTTTAATATAATAATATTTATTTTTTTAATTTTCAATTTTTTTACCATGTATTAAAGTTACATATACAATATAAAAAAAAAAAATAGCAGAAAAAAAAGAAATATACGAACCAAAACTACTAACAGCATTCCATCCACTCATAGCATCTGGAAAATCTGGTATTCTTCTAGGCATACCGGCTAAACCTAAAAAATGCATTGGAAAAAAGGTAATATTTACTCCGATAAAAAATAACCAAAAATGTATTTGACCTAATATTTCGGGATATCGACGACCTGAAATTTTTCCAATCCAAAAATAAAATCCAGTAAAGATACCAAAAACAGCCCCCATAGATAAAACATAATGGAAATGCCCTACAATATAATAGGTATCGTGTAATGCAATATCTAAACCAGAGTTAGACATAGCTACACCAGTTACTCCACCCATAACAAATAATAAAATAAATCCTAAAGTGAATAATAATGGTGTTTCAAATTTTAAAGAACCTCCCCATAAAGTAGCTAACCAACTAAAAATTTTAATACCAGTAGGTACAGCAATAATCATAGTAGCTGCTGAAAAGTAAGCTCGAGTATCCACATCTAAACCAACTGTAAACATATGATGTGCCCAAACAATAGAACCTAATAAACCTATAGATAACATTGCATAAACCATTCCTAAATAACCAAATACATTTTTTTTAGCAAAAGCTGCTGAAACTTGACTAATAATACCAAATGCTGGTAAAATTAAAATATAAACTTCAGGATGTCCAAAAAACCAAAATAAATGTTGATATAATACTGGATCACCCCCCCCAGAAGGATCATAAAAAGAAGTATTTAAATTTCTATCAGTTAACAACATAGTAATTGCTCCAGCTAATACAGGTAAAGTTAATAATAAAAGAAATGCTGTAATTAATACAGACCATACAAATAATGGTAATCTATGAAAACTTAAACCGGGAGCTCGCATATTATAAATAGTTGAAATAAAATTAATAGCACCTAATAATGAAGAAATACCTGTTAAATGTAAACTAAAAATTGCTAAATCTACAGAAGGTCCAGAGTGTGCTTGAACACTTGATAAAGGTGGATAAACTGTCCAACCTGTACCTGCACCAGACTCAACAATTGCTGATGAAACTAATAATAATAAAGCTGGAGGTAATAACCAAAAACTTATATTATTCATACGTGGAAAAGCCATATCAGGTGCACCAATCATTAAAGGAACAAACCAATTACCAAAACCACCAATTAAAGCAGGCATAACTAAAAAGAAAACCATTATAAAAGCATGTGCAGTTACAATTACATTATATAATTGATGATTTCCCATTAAGATTTGATTACCCGGTTGTGCTAATTCCATTCTAATTAAAAGTGATAAAGTTGTACCAACTATACCAGCAAAAGCACTAAAAATTAAATATAAAGTTCCAATATCTTTATGATTTGTTGAAAAAAGCCATCTTGTTGACCATTTATTTATATTTTGAAAACTCATTTTTGAATATTTTTAAAATTCGTTTTAAATGCAAAATTATTTTATTTATTTTTTAATTAAAAAAAGCGCTGGTTTTTTTAATTTTTTGTTATCTTTAATTTAAGATAATTTTTTTTTATTTATTAAAAAATTGTTTAATTTTATTGATTACTTGTTTAATATCAGTAAATAATAGTAATATTAAAAAGATTATACCAATGATTTTAAATATCATAAATTTTTTTAATTATACATTAAAATCAAAATTGATTTTATTTTTTAACCATGTTAAATAATCTTCTAATGAAACAGCTTCTACAACAATAGGCATAAATCCATGATTTACTCCACAAATTTCACTACATTGTCCATAAAAAACACCTTCTCTTTTAATAAACATTGAAGTTTGATTTAAACGACCAGGACAAGCATCTAATTTAATACCTAATGATGGTATAGCCCATGAATGTAAAACATCTGATGCTGTAATTAAAACTCTAATATGACTATTAGTTGGAACAACTACACGATTATCTACTTCTAAAAGTCTAAATTGACCAATAGCTAAATCATCTTCTTGTACCATATAACTATCAAAAATTAAAGGTTCATCTGAAAATTCTAAATTATCTGAATATTCATAACTCCAATACCATTGACTACCTATTACTTTTAATGTAATAATTGGATCAATAACTTCATCCATTGAATATAATAAAGCAAATGATGGTATAGCAACAGTTAATAAAATTAAAGCAGGTATAGAAGTCCAAATAATTTCAATAGTTGCTCCATGCACAACAGTTGCTGGAATTTTATTTTTTTCTTCATCAAAAAGAGTAATAACTCTAAATAACATCCAACACACAAAAACAGTAATAGTAATTAAAAAAAACATTAAATCATGATGAAAATTAATAATACCTTCCATAACAGGAGTTGCTGGATCTTGAAAACCTAATTGCCAAGGTTCTGCCATATCTAAAAAAGTGAATTGATTTTTTATATAATTTGTGATTGTCATAATATTGTTAAATTTTATTATTTTATTTATTTTTTAATATATACAAAAATAATTAATTTTTGAATAAAAATTCAAAAAATAATTTAATATAAATAATAAATATTTATATTTAAGAAAAATAATTATTTAATTTTTCTTAAAGAATATAAATTTTTTAAAAAATAACTATTTATAAAATAATTAAAAAAAATATATTCTTTAAGATAAGATATTTTAAATAATAAAACAAAATTGATAATACATTTATGTTATTACAAGCTTCTAAATTTTTAGGTGCAGGATTAGCAACTTTAGGATTAATTGGTGCTGGTATTGGTATCGGTAACGTTTTTGGTTCTTTAATTATAGGTATATCAAGAAATCCTTCTTTACAACAAGAATTAATGAGAACAGCTATTTTAGGTTTCGCATTAACTGAAGCAATTGCTTTATTCTGTTTAATGATGGCATTCTTAATTTTATTTGCTTTTTAATTAAAATTAAATCCTGTTTAATTAATATAATAAATTATTATATTAATTTATTATCATTTAAAATGATATATACACACCCCCACGTTAAAACTAAATATTTTTATAAAAAGAAATATTTAGTTTATTAATATATAATATAACTAATATTATATATTTTATTATAAATCTTAAATTATGAAATTATTACAAAAATTTAGTCAATATTTATTACAAATTTTACCTATAATAAATTATACATTATATAAAAATGAATTATGTATTAATATTTCAACAAATAAGCTAATTCCTATTTTATTTTTTTTAAAAAATCATACAAATAGTCAATTTAAAATATTATCAGAAATTTGTGCAGTTGATTATATTAATAAAGAAAAACGTTTTGAAATTATTTATAATTTATTAAGTATTCGTTTTAATAGTCGTTTAAAAGTAAAAATTACAATTAATGAATTACAACCTATAGATTCTATTATTAGTATTTATAAAGCTGCAAATTGGTGTGAACGTGAAGTATGGGATATGTTTGGTATTTTTTTTTCTAATCATCCCGATCTACGAAGAATTTTAACTGATTATGGTTTTGAAGGACATCCATTACGTAAAGATTTTCCATTAAGTGGTTTTTTAGAAGTATTTTATAATGAATTAAAAAAAAGAGTTGTTTATGAACCTATTAATTTATCTCAACAATATAGATTATTTGAATTTAATAGTCCTTGGGATAAAAAATAAATGCATAATATTTTTTAATTATTTTTGTTTTTTGGTTATTTTTCATTTCATATTATGAGATGGAATAAAAAATCATTATTTGCTGTTCTTAATAATCATATAATAGATTATCCTACCCCTGTTAATTTAAATTATTTTTTTGGTTTTGGTTCGTTAGCCGGTATTATGTTAGTAGTACAAATTTTAACTGGTATTTTTTTAGCAATGCATTATACACCACATATAGATTTAGCTTTTAATAGTGTTGAACATATTATGCGAGATGTTAATAATGGTTGGTTAATTCGATATACTCATGCAAATGGTGCTTCTTTTTTTTTTATTGTCGTTTATGTACATATTTTTAGAGGTTTGTATTATGGTTCATATATTACTCCAAGAGAAGCTTTATGGTGTTCTGGTGTAATTATTTTTATTTTAATGATGGCTACCGCATTTATGGGTTATGTATTACCTTGGGGACAAATGAGTTTTTGGGGTGCAACTGTTATTACTAATTTATTTTCAGCAATACCTTTAATAGGTAAAGATATTGTTGATTGGTTATGGGGTGGTTTTGCTGTAGATAATCCAACTTTAAATCGTTTTTTTAGTTTACATTTTACCTTTCCTTTTGTAATAGTTGGTGCTGTTTTAATTCATTTAATTTTATTACATGAAGTAGGTTCAAATAATCCTTTAGGTATTACCTTAAAAACTGAAAATATACCTTTTTATCCTTATTTTTATACAAAAGATTTATTTGGTTTAATGGTATTATTTTTAATATTTTTTATATTTATATTTTATTATCCAAATACCTTAGGTCATCCAGATAATTATATTGAAGCTAATCCAATGAAAACACCTTTACATATTGTTCCCGAATGGTATTTTTTACCTTTTTATGCAATTTTAAGATCAATTCCAAATAAAATTGGTGGAGTTATTGCAATGTTTGGTTCATTAATAATTTTATTAACAATACCGTTTACAAATTCATCAGAAATTAGAAGTACAGCTTTTAGACCTATTTTTAAAGTTTGTTATTGGTTATTAGTTGTAGCTTTTTTATTATTAGGTTGGGTTGGACTATGTCCAGTTGAATATCCGTATACTGAAATTGGTATTATAAGTATGATTTATTATTTTTTATTTTTTATTATTATTATTCCATTTTTAGGTAAATTCGAAGCTTATTTAGTACGTTATAATACTAAATAGTTAATAAATTTATTATATTAAAAAATAAATATTAAATTATAATATTTATTTTTAATATACTGTATAAATATAATATTTTAATAATTTATTATCATAACTATAATGATAATAAATTAATTTTATAAATTGAAATATCTCCATATAATTTAAAGAAGACAATCATAATAGCTAAACCAATAGCAGATTCTGCTGCGGCTACTGTTAAAATTAATAATGAAAAAACTTGTCCTATTATATCATCAATTAAAACTGCAAAATAAATAAAATTTAAATTAATTGATAATAATAATAATTCAATAGACATTAAAATAATTATAATATTTTGTCTATTTAAAATTATACCAAATAATCCTAGACAAAATAAAAAAAAAGTAAAAAAAAAATGATTTAATATACTCATAATTAAATTAACCAATTAAAACTTATTAAAATACTTGCAGTATATAAAAACCAACTTAATGTAAAAGGTAAAAATACTTTCCAACCTAAACGCATTAATTGATCATAACGATATCTTGGTAAAATAGCTCTAGCTACTACAAATAAAACAACAAAAAAACATATTTTAATACTAAACCAAAAAGATCCTGGTAAGAAATTAATAAATTTAATACTAAATGGGAAAGGTGCTAACCAACCACCTAAAAATAAAATAGTTGTTAAACTACTCATTAATAACATATTAGCATATTCACCTAAAAAAAATAATGCAAAACCCATTGCAGAATATTCGACATTATATCCAGAAACTAATTCAGCTTCAGCTTCAGGTAAATCAAAAGGATGTCTATTTGTTTCAGCTAAACATGAAATAAAAAAAATTAAAAAAATAGGAAAAAGAGGAAAACAATACCAAACAGTTTTTTGTGCTAAAACAATAGAAATTAGATTTAAAGATTTAGCACAAACAATTACTGAAAGAATTGAAAATCCAATAGTTAATTCATATGAAATCATTTGTGCAGTTGATCGTAATGCACCTAAAAAGGAATATTTAGAATTACTTGACCATCCACCAATAATAATACCATAAACACCTAATGATGAAATTGCTAATAAATATAAAATACCAATATTTAATTCAGTAAAAAACATACCAAATCCTAAAGGTATTACAGTCCAACTTAATAAACTTAAAAAAAAAGCTAAAATAGGTGCAAATATAAATAAAATTACATCGGCATTACTAGGTAAAACAGTTTCTTTTACAAATAATTTAAGACCATCAGCTAATGGTTGTAATAATCCAAAAGTACCTACAACATTAGGTCCTCTTCTTCTTTGAATAGAAGCTAATACTTTACGTTCAACTAAAGTAAAGTAAGCCACAGCAATTAATAAAGGTAATACTAAAATTAAAAATTTTAAAATTGTGTATATCATAATGATTTTGATTGATTTTTGATAATTTTATTAGAATTAATTAATATTTTTGAATATTGTTCTAATATATTTGTATAATAATTATTTTTAATTAATGAATCTAAAAAATTAATGTTAATTTTTAAATATTTTTTATTAAAATGGAAATTATTAATAATTTTTATTTTTTTTTTTAATAAATATGGTAAAATATTTTTTATTTTAAAAAAAGAATTTGATTTTGATTGATTTTTATTTAAAACAAATTTATAAATATTTCTATAAATAATTGAATCTTTTCGTTGTTCAGTATTTAAATTTAAAATTTGTTCATTTTTTTGAATAAAACCTTCTAAATTAATATACATTCCATTTTTTTCTAAAAAAGTTAATCCCGGTAAAATCAAATTTGATTTTTGTGCATCTTTAGTAAAATGATGTCCTTGATAAATAACAAAAGTATCTTTTGAAATATTTAATTTATTTTGTAAATTTGTATTAAATAAATAATATAATTTTGCATTATTAATTAAATTAAAAGATGGGGAAAATGTTATTTCAAAAAAATTAATTAAAGCTGTTTGTGAATTAAAAAAATTAATATTTTTATGTAAAAATGATAAATTTTTTAATTTTGATAAAATTAAAAAACCATTTTTTTGATTAATGATATTTTCACCAATAATAATCAATGGTTTTTTTGCTTTTTTTAAATTTTTACAAAAAGAATGTTTTCCTAAAAGAATATTTATTAAAGTTTTAAAAGTTAAACCTAAATGTTTTATAGGATAAGTAAAATCAACTTTATTACCTATATACGCTATATTAAAATTTCCCCTTTTTAAACGATTAATTAAATGAATATTTAAAATTGAACCTTCTTTACGGATGTCACTACCAATTATTAAACAAAGATCAGATTCTTCTATTGATTTCAAAGTATTATTAAATAAAAAATTTGAAGCTAAATCTGAATTTATTTTTATTTTTTTATTTGTTAAAAAACGTTCATAAACTATATTTGAAACCCCTAATTTATTAAAATTTTTTTTTAATAAAAAAAGTGATTCTAAATCAGTTAAATCACCAACAATACTTTTAATATTAGTGCTATCAATTGTTATTAATTTTTGATTAATAATATTTAAAGCATCTAACCATGAAATTTTTTGAAAATTATTTTCATCATCTTTTAATAATGGATATTTTAATCGTTGATATTTTAAACTATCAAAAAAATATCTCGTTTTATTTGAAATCCATTCTTTATTAATATTAAAATTAGTTTTTGGTAAAATTCGAACAATTTCATTATTAAATATATCAATTTGAATGTTTGAACCAATACTATCTATAATATCAATACCTTCTTTTTTTTTTAATTCCCAAGAACGTGCTTTAAAAGTATAAGGTTTTGAAGTTAAAGCACCTACTGGACATAAATCAACTAAATTACCTGAAAATTCAGAATTAAAAATTTTTGGATAATAAAAATTAATTTCAGTATGATTACCTCGACCAGTTGTACCCAAATTATCAATCCCACAAATTTCATTAGCAAAACGTACACAACGTGTACAATGTATACAACGTGTCATAATAGTTTTAATAAAAGGTCCACAATATTTATCCTCTACACTACGTTTTTTAAAAAAAAAACGACTACGATCTGAACCAAAAATCATTGTTTGATCTTGTAAATCACATTCAGATGCTTGATCACAAATAGGACAATCTAATGGATGATTTATTAAAAGAAATTCTAATACACTCTCACGTGCTTTTTGAACTAATGGCGTATCTGTAAATATTCGCATATTAGGCATTAAAGGCATAGCACATGAAGCTACCGGTTTAGGTGAATTTTCAATTTCAACTAAACACATTCTACAATTACCCGCAATTTGTAAATTTTCTTGAAAACAAAATTTAGGAATTTCAATTTTAAAAATGTTACAGGCTTGTAATACTGTTAAGTTTTTATTAACTTTTAATTTTATATTGTTAATATATATATCAATCATAATATAATAAAATTAAATATAATTTGAATTTATTTTCACTAAAAAGATATATTTTTTTTAAAATATTAAAATATACGGTATTTTTAGTTATATTTATATAAATTATTTTTATTTTTAAAACATAAAATCTATTATTATAGAAATTATCAAAGAAGGGATTTGAACCCTTAATGCTATAAAGCGTTACATCCTAAGTGTAATGTGTTTACCAATTTCACCACTTTGATAATAAATAATACCTACTATTGGACTTGAACCAATAACCCTAAGATGGGAACAGATTTTAAATCTATCGTGTTTACCAATTTCACCAAGTAGGCTAAAAATAATCTTTTTTCAGATATGCAAAAACAAAAAATAATAACTTATTTACAATTACATTTATTTGAATTAAAATATAATTTTTTTATTCTTTTAATAACTTTTTTTTATCTTTTTATAATTTCATATTATTTTTCTGATCAATTAATATATTTGCTAGTTAATAATTTACTTCATAAAAATATGTTAAAATATTTTATCTTTACAAATATTACTGAAATTTTTATTACTAATATTTTTATATCTATTTTTATATCAACTTTTTTAATAATTCAATTAAGTATTTTATTAATTTGGTTTTTTTTATTTAAAGGTTTATATAAATTTGAGAATTTTATTTTTTTAAAATTTTATTTTTTTTTTATAATTTTTACTTTTTTTATAATAATTTTAATTTTTAAAAATATAATTCCATATATTTGGAATTTTTTATTAAATTTAAATTTTTCAAATTTATATATTTTAACAATTTATTTTGAACCAAAAATTAATAATTATTTTAATTTTATTTTTTTATCGTTTAGTTATATTTTTTTAATATTTAGTTATTTTTTTTTTATATTTTTTTTAATTTTTAATAATATTTTAAAAATTAAAATAATTATTAATTTAAGAAAATTTTTCTATTTAAAATTAATATTATTAAGTGCTATAATTACACCACCTGATATAATAAATTTTTTATTTATTTATTTATTATTTATATTTATTTTTGAAATTTTTATTTATATTTTACTATATTTAAATAAATATAATTTTAATTAAATTATTTTTTTTATAAAATTTAATTTATTTTTATTTAAATTAATATTAATATCATTAATAATTTTTGTTTCTTTAAAAATTTTTGAATTTAATTGATAATTTTTTAAATACTTAATAGATGTTATTTTTAAAGAAGATCCATTTGTTAAAATAATTTTATTTTTATAGGTAAAAAATTTTTTATTTTTATTCATATACTATAATTTAATTTTAGGCTAGATAACATAATGGTAATGTAAAGGACTGCAAATCCTTTAATGACGGTTCAAATCCGTCTCTAGCTTTTAAAAGGATAGAGTGGGATTTGAACCCACGGTATTATTACATACTTCAGTTTTCAAGACTGACACCTTAAACCACTCGATCACCTATCCGTATTAAAATTAACGTCTTTTTTGTTTTTTTAATCTACAACCATTAAAAGGTTTTGTTGTTTTATCTAAAAGATACTTTACTTTAAAATTTTTTTGTTTTAAATTTTTTAAAATATTATATCGACCTAAACCAGTACCATGTAAAAAAATTTTTAATTTTTTTATTTTTTTTAATTGAAGATATTTATTAATTTTATAAACAATTAATTGAACATTATATGGCGTATTTTTTTTAAATCTTGTTTTTTTTAATGATTTTGTTGACCATTGTTTTAAAAGATTACCTTTATGTGTAGTTAAACTAATAATAGTATTTTTTAAACTAGCTATTATATGTATATTAGCTAAAATTAAAGGATTTTTTTTTTTTATATTTATTTTTTTTTTATATTTATTTTTAAAATTATATTTAAATTTATTTTTATTCATATAATAATAATTTTATTTTTTTTTTTTTTTTTGAACCTTAAACGGACGTTTATTACGTGAAATACGTTTTTGAATAAAAATTTTTTTTAATTTTTTAGACGTTTTTGCATTTGTATGTGTACGTTGTCCTCTAACAGGTAATCCTTGACTTTGTCTAATTCCACGATTACTTTTAATTTCTACTAATTCATTGATTCTTTCAGTTTTCGATTTTTTTAGGAGTTGCTCAACTTTTAAATTTTTATTGATATAGTTAATAAGTCGGTTTACGTGGTTGTTTTTAAGTTTATTAAGGGTGATTTGAGGATTAATTCCTATATTTTTACAAATTTTCTTAGATTGATATTCATTAATACCAAATAATATGGTTAATGAATATAAAATACTCTTTGAATCTGAAATTGTTTTATTAAAAATATATAACATAATAGATTTTATCTATATACCATATAAAATGATAGAAAAAAAAATAAATCCCATAACACCATCACAACGTCAAACATTTTTATTAAAAAAAAATAATTTATCTCGAATTTTTAAAATTAAATCTTTAACTAAAGGTTTTCAACGCGCTAACGGTAAAAATAATCAAGGTAAAATAACTGTAAGACATCGGGGGGGAGGACATAAGCGTTTATACAGACTAATTGATTTTAACAGATCCAAAAATATAGAAGGTTCTGTAATCAAAATTTTATATGATCCCAACCGTTCTGCAAATATTGCATATATTAAAAATGATTTAAAATCTTATTTAATTTTAGCACCCGAAGGTTTAAAAATTAATCAATATATAAAAAGTTCATCCAATGCTGAATTAAAAATAGGTAATGCATTACCTTTACAAAATATACCAATAGGTAGTTTAATTCATAATATTAGTTTATACCCCCAATCACGTGGAAAATTAATACGAAGTGCTGGAACTTCTGCCCAATTAATTCAAAAAATTAATAATAAATATGCACGAATTCGTTTAAATTCAGGTGAATTAAAATTAATATTATTAACTTGTTATGCAACATTAGGTATTGTTTCTAATATTAATCATAAAAAAATTAAATTAGGTAAGGCTGGACGTTCACGTTGGTTAAATAGACGACCATCTGTACGTGGTGTAGCAAAAAATCCTGTTGATCATCCCCATGGTGGTGGTGAAGGTAAAACCAGTGGTGGACGACCATCTGTAACACCTCAAGGTAAAATAACTAAAGGTAAACCTACACGTAATAAAAAAAAAAAAAAATTAATTATTCAATAAATTATGTCTAGAAGTAAATATAAAGGTCCATTTTTTAAAGTTAATTTATTAAAAAAAAAACAATGGATGAAAATAACTAATAAAAATTTAACAATATTACCAGAATATAGTAATCATTCTGTAAGTGTTTATAATGGTAAAATCTTTATTAATTTAGAAATACATGATAAAATGATTGGCTTTAAATTTGGTGAATTTATTAATACACGAAAAAAACATATATATAAAAAAAAAAAATAAATTATGGGTCAAAAAATTATACCAATTAGTTTAAGATTAAATAAAAAAAAAAATTGGAGTTCAAATTGGATTGTTAATAAGGATGAATATTCAGATTTATTACATTTTGATTTAGAAATTAAAAAATATTTTGAAAATATTTTTAATTTTAAAAATCTAAAATTAATAGATATAAATATTGTAAAAACATCAAATAATATTAATATATATATTTATATACAAAAAAATTCAAAAAAATATTATAAATTATCTTATAATAAAATTATAAATTATTTAAATTTATATTATCCAAATAATAATATTAAATTATTTATTAAAAATGTTCAATTTTTTGAATTTATTAAATTACGAAAAAATTTAAAAAAAATTTTTGATAAAATAAAAAAAAATAATCGAATTAACAAAAATGTAAAAAAAATGATTTATAATTTTAGTTATGCCTTTTATACTAAAAATATTAATATTATAACATTTTATATCAAACAAACTTTAGAAAGAAAAAAAACACATAAAAAATTTATAAATAATATAGATAATATGCTTCAAGAATTTTTTAAAATGTTTTCTAATTTTGTAGGATATCGTTTACAATTTAAAGGTCGTTTAAATAAATCAAAACGTAAAAAAAAAATGATTTTTCAAAAAGGTAAAATTCCATTAAATACATTAGAATATGATATTAAATATCATTTTAATGAATTTAAAACCCCATCAGGTATTTGTAGTATAAAATTATGGGTTTTTTTTAAACCTTTAAAAAAAAATTTAAATTTAAAATTTAAAAAAAAATTTAAATTAAATACTAAAAAATCTTAATTATGTTATTTCCTAAAAAAACTAAATATAAAAAACAATTTAAAGGTAAACTTGTAGGTAAAACAACAAAAGGTAATAATATTATTTACGGTAAATATGCTCTTAAAGTTTTAAAAGAAACTCGATTAACTTCAAGACAAATAGAAGCAACTCGTCGAATAATTATTCGAAAAATGAAAAGATTAGGTTTTCTTTGGATTCGAGTTTTTCCCGATATTCCTGTAACGGCAAAACCAACTGAAAATCGTATGGGTAAGGGAAAAGGTGCCGTTTCTTTTTGGGTAGCTAAAGTTCGAAAAGGTCAAATTTTATATGAAATTAGTGGTATTTCATTAGAAAATGCAAAAAAAGTATTAAAATCTGGTTCTAATAAATTACCTGTAAAAACAAAATTTATTTATAAATAATAAAATAAGGCTTATAGTTTAATTGGTTAGAGCATACCGCTCATAACGGTGTAGTTGTAGGTTCAAATCCTACTAGGCCTAATTAATAAATATTTATTTAAAATTCATTTTAGATGCAAAAATTAAAAAAACAAAAAATCAATAATTTACTAAATTATCAACAATTTTTAAAAAATAATTATTTAAAAAAACAAAAATTTCAATTAAAAAATATTTTATTTGAAAATCAAATTTTATATAATAATTTAAATTTAGAATCATATGTAATTGAATTTAATAATTATGAAAATATTTATTTACCTTTTACTTTAATTAAAATAGATGAAATTTCAACAATTGCTATGAAATATGAAAATGTTATTTTATTTAATTATGATTTAAATTATAATATATTACATCAATTTAATAAAATAATGTTACAAACTATTTTAGAAAAAAAAAATAATTCAATTAAAGGTCGTTTATTGGGAGGAAATTGGAATAATAAAAAAATATTTATTTCTGTTTTAGGTTTTATTTTTTCAATGAAGCCTGTTAATTTAAATAATGCTTTAAATTATAAAAAAAAATTTTATTTTAATAAATATAATAAAAAGGGATTTTATAAAAAAAAAATTAATACTACTAAATTAATTAATTGTTATAAATTAAAATATTTAAATTTTAAGATTAATAATATTAATAATTTAAATATTTTTCGAAAATCAAAAAAAGAATTTTCAAGACTTTCATATATAGAAACTATTATTCAAAATCAAAAATTATATAATAAGGGTTTAAAAATTAAATAAAAAATAAAAGTGTTCTTTCAGGAAAAATATATGTTGAAGAAATAAAATTTTAAATCAAATTATGCCACAATTCGATCAATTTTCATTTTTTAATCAAGTTTCATGGTTTTTATTTTTTTTTTTTAATTTTTATTTTTTTATTACTTATTTTTTTTTACCTAAAATTTGTTATAATTTAAAATTTAGAAAAAAAAAAATAATTTTTGATATAAAAAAAAAAAATCAAATTAATTTTGAAAAAAATAATATTATTTTTTTTTTTAATAATTCTTATAAAACTTTTTGTTCTAATTTTGAATTATTTATTAATAAAAAAATTTCAGTTTATAAAAAAAAACAAAAAATTAAAATTCAAGAAACTCCAATTTTTAATAAAATATTAAAAAAAAAAATAAATATTTTTTTAAATCAAAAATTTTTATTATTTAAGAAAATATTTATTTCAATTAATTAAAATATTTATTTCAATTAATTAAAATATTTATTTTAATTAATTTTTATATAAGTGTATAGCTCAGTTGGTAGAGCACCGGACTTTTAATCCGATGGTCTTGGGTTCAAGTCCCAATACACTTATGGGGATATATTTCAACTGGTAGAAAGTATGTTTTGCAAATATAAGGTTATCGGTTCGAATCCGATTATCTCCACATTTATTTTATTAGTTTATGCAAAAAAAAATTAAAAAAAATATTAAACAACGTTATTTATTTAAAATTTTTGAAAAAAATAGATTAACGTTAAAAATTCTTTCAAAAAATTTAAATATTGAAAAAGATTTAAGATGGAAATTACAACAAAAATGGTTTTTTTTCCATCAAAATTCATCAATTACTCGAATTAAAAATTTATGTGTTTTAACTGGACGTTCTAAAAGTATTTATCGTTTATTTAAAATTTCTAGAATTAATTTACGTAAATTAGCATCAAAAGGGTTTTTACCCGGTGTTTCAAAATATAGTTGGTAATTTTATTATGATTATAACAGATACTCTTTCAAATTTATTTTCAAAAATAAAAAACGGTTACTTATCAAAAAAATCAAAAATAGTACAACAAAAATCAAAACAAAGTATAAATATTTTAAATATTTTAGTTAAAGAAGGTTTTATAAAAAGTTATAAAATAAATTCAAAAAATCAATTAGATATTTATTTAAAATATAAAAAAAATAAAGCAGTTATTACAGAAATAAAACGTTTATCAAAACCGGGAAAACGTTTATATATAACTAATAAAGATTTATATAAAAAAAAAACAGGATTTTATATTATTTCAACATCAATAGGTATTTTAACCGATTTACAGGCTAAAAAATTAAATGTTGGTGGTGAGTTGATTTGTAAAATTTTTTAAAAATAGTTATGATTAAAATATTAAAAAAAAATATTAAATTAAAGAATAAAAATTTCTTTAAAAGTTCTTTAGGGAATATTCAACTTTTTTTTATAGATAAAACTTTTATTTTTCAAAAAGATATAAAAATTTATAATAAAAATAAAACAGTTTTTTTTAAAACATCTTTAGGTTTATTATCTTTAGATTTTATTAATAATATTTATTTTTTTATAAAAAATAATAAATTATTAATAACTATTAATATAAATAAAAATAAAAAAAGTATTTTAAATTTATATACTAAGTTAATACAAATAAAAATTAAAGGTGTTTTACAAGGTTTTAAAATTAATTTATTTTTAAAAGGAATTGGTTTTAAAGCTTTTATTGAAAATAATAATCTAATTTTAAAATTAGGATTTAGTCATAATATTATTATACAAATTCCTTCAAATATTGAAATAATTAATCAAACAAATACTTTAATTTTTAGTAGTATAGATTATATATTTTTAAATCAATTTGTACATTATATTAAAAATCATAAAAAACCTGAACCTTATAAAGGAAAAGGTTTGTTATTAAAGAATGAAAAAATTTTACAAAAAGAAGGAAAAAAAAGTAAAAAATAATTATAAATATGATACAAAAAAATAAAAAAAAAAATAATAATAATATTATATTAAATTTATTATTTAAATCAAAGAATATGTATGGAGAATCATTAACTTTTACAAATAAGGAACTATTACCTTTTATTTATGGTAGTCGTCATGATTATACTATAATTAATTTAAAAGATGTTTCATTTTTTTTAAAACGTATTTTTAAATTAATTAAGTATATGCTACAAAAAAATGAAAAAATTTTAATAATAGGTAATGCAAACGAAATTCAATTTTTATCGACAAGTGCTTTTGTAAAAAAAAATCCTAATATTATTTTTTTTAATAAAGAATGGATTAATGGATTAATTACGAATAAAATTATGGATACAACTTTTAATAAAGTTATTAATTATTTATTTAAAGAAAATGAAATAAAATTAATTTTTATTATTAAAAGTTCAATAAAAGATACATTTTTAAATCAAGAACTTTCAACTTTAAAAATACCAACTATTTCATTAATAAATACTAATCAAACTATTAAAAATATAAATTATCCTATTGTAACAAATTCTAAAAATATTCAATCAATATATACTTTAATGTATTTATTACGTAAAGTATTTTAATACATAATATGAATAAATTAAGACCAAGAAATAAAATATGTTTTCAAAATAATCGAAACATACATAAAAATTTAAACTTATTAAAATTAAAATCAAAAAAATGGAATTTATTTAAAAAAAAATTACGATATCGAAAAGAAATAAAACCTGAAAAACGTAAAAAATTTTTTCAAAAAAGATTATTTGAAAAACAACAATTTAGGAATTTTTATGGATGTATTCATGAATATCAATTAAAAAATTTATTTAAAAAATTATCAAAAAAAAATAATAAAATTAATATATTTAAAAAATTTGTTATTTTATTAGAAAGTCGTTTAGATATAAATCTTGTAAGGCTAAAATTAGTTAAAACAATTTTTCATGCAAAACAATTAATTAATCATAAAAAAATTAAAGTAAATAATAAAATTATCAATAAACCGAATTTTTTATTACAAAAGGGTGATATTATTCATATTATGAAATAAATAAAATATGTATAAAAATAAAACAAATTTAAAAAAAAATAAAAAATTTAATAAACAACATTTTAATCAAAAAAATAATAAATATCCTTATTCATTTAAAAAAAATAATAAATATTTAAATAAAAATAATATTTATTATTTATTGGGTGAAAAAAAACCCTTAAAACCTTTAATAACTACTTATTTACATAGAAATAAAAAAATAAAAACAGGTATTTTCTTTAAAGAACCTACTTTAAAAGGTATTTTATACCCTTTTTATTTAAATTTAAAATTAATTAATGAATATTTAAAAAAAAAATAAAAATTTAAATCTTTTAAATGGTTTAAGTAT